TTTTAGAATCGAGTTGGACAAAATAAAGATTTTTTTTTAATAGAGTTACATGGCATAGTTATTATTAGATTACTCAAAGGTTTTGCAAAAAATAGGTTGATTCAAAATCACGAGATGTGTAGATGTGACAGATAATGAGTCATTTTTTTCTTTTTCTACCGTTCTTTCTTTATCTTTGTTAGTGCCATCTCCAATGTAATAGTTGATGAATCAAAAACTTTCAATTGAACTTATTCTTTGAATTTCGATTTTTTCTTTTTTCTTTCCAAATAGAAACTTAGGTAAGTGCTTTAGAAACATATGTATAAAAAGAGCATATTTTATTTAGCTCATTCATGCCTACTCTAACTAGTTATTTCGGTTTTTTACTCGCGGCTTTAACTATTACTTCTGCTCTATTTATAGGTCTAAACAAGATACGACTTATTTGAAATTAATTGAATGAACAACTCAAGAAATCCTTTTGTGGAATTCCATCCATTTACTAGAGCAATTGATAATTTTTTGTTATTAAGATTCGATTCAGGGGCAATTCAGATTAATATTTTAGGGGTAGATATTACCTTTCTTTTTTTTCAAACGAATTGATTGAAATGATTGAAGTTTTTCTATTTGGAATCGTCTTAGGTCTAATTCCTATTACTTTGGCTGGATTATTTGTAACTGCATATTTACAATACAGACGTGGTGATCAATTGGACCTTTGATTATTTAACAAATCTTTTTTTGATTGACCTCCTCTTTTCTCTAATCCACAGGAGGTCAATTTTCGATTCGATTTTTGTTCATTTATTTAAGTCTAATTCGAAAATTCAATTTGACCTAACAAGAATGGAATCACGCTCTGTAGGATTTGAACCTACGACATTGGGTTTTGGAGACCCACGTTCTACCGAACTGAACTAAGAGCGCTTTCTTATCACAATAGCTAAGGCTGGAAAGAACAGGGTTTTTTATAATATAACTCTAAACTCTATCAACATCCTCCATGGATATATTATCTATCATATAGAGTATGATAAAAAAAATAAATTACGTAGCGTATGTCCAATTTTAATCAAAATTTAAAAAAATTCCTCCTTACTTCTCCGAGTAAAAGTAATTAGGTAGGGATGACAGGATTTGAACCCGTGACATTTTGTACCCAAAACAAACGCGCTACCAAGCTGCGCTACATCCCTTTCAAGTAGGTTTTATAGTTTAATTGTAAGGAATCTTTCTCTTGTTTTCCATATCCTTTACCATAACCATATAAATAGAAATTTCTATTTATGTATATGATAAACCTGTTGTAAACTAAAAAAATATTTTTCGGGAATGTTCAGTTCAGCAGGAAGGGATATCTTATTCTTTTTCTTAAAAAAATATCTTATCTACTAAGTATTAAATAAAATAAACGAATATATAAATGAAATTATATTATTATTGTACATTTTTATTTGACTTATACAAACGCAAGTAGTCTTTAACTTTAACTATCATATATACATCAGATCATAGATTAGATATGGATTACTTTTTTTTACATTAAAGACAAAAAATTAAAAAGGAGAATTTTAAATGCGAGATTTCAAAACATATCTTTCCGTGGCACCGGTACTAAGTACTTTATGGTTTGGGTCTTTAGCTGGTCTATTAATAGAAATAAATCGTTTTTTCCCAGATGCGTTGACATTCCCCTTTTTTTCATTCTAGTTATTTATTGATATGGGAAGGGCTTAACGAAAATTGAGAATGAAATGCTGTGATTAAAAATATCGTTAAATTTTGAATTTGATTCCGTAGTATTTCTTTACTTAACTTATATATTATTCTTATTCTATTGGTTTCAAAAAAATCTTTCGAATTCTATTTCTAGTTAGCAACTTCTATTTTTGCAACTTTTCTATTTAAAGAAAAAATAGAAAAGTTGCTTGAATCAAATATACAAAGGAGGTTCATGGCTAAGGGTAAAGATGTCCGAGTAAAAGTCATTTTGGAATGTACTGGTTGTGTTCGAAAGAGTCTTAATAAGGGATCAAGAGGTGTTTCCAGATATATTACTCAAAAGAATCGACACAATACGCCTAGTCGGTTGGAATTACGAAAATTCTGTTCCTATTGTTACCAACATACAATTCATGGAGAGATAAAGAAATAGATCGAACCGGGCGTCTGTATATTCTCCTTTCAAGTAAGCCGACAAATTATATAATATAGGATTTTTTTATAGAAAATCTATTATTATAATTAAAGTTAAAGATTTCATATTATTATATATAATATATAAATTTCATATTATTATATATAATATATAAAATAGAAATAAACAAATCGAATCTTATATTTGGCTGTACCTAAAAAAAAGAAAAATTAAGAAATAGGATTTTCAGTCTTAAGGAATAAACTAAAAAAACTATGGATAAATCTAAGCGACCCTTTATTAAATCCAAGAGATCGTTTCGTAGGCGTTTGCCCCCGATTGGATCGGGGGATCGAATTGATTATAGAAACATGAGTTTAATTAGTCGATTTATTAGTGAACAAGGAAAAATTTTATCTAGGCGAGTAAATAGATTGACCTTGAAACAACAACGATTAATTACTATTGCTATAAAACAAGCTCGTATTTTATCTTTGTTACCCTTTCTTAATAATGAAAAACAATTTGAAAGAACCGAGTCGACTACTCGAACTGCTAGTTTTCGAACCAAAAATAAATAAAAAAAAATAGAGTTATTCTTTTTCTTTATTTAATATTGAATGGATTGCGGTTTTGTTCTAAAAAAAGAGGAGAATCTAGAAGAATCTAAATTTGATTGTCACGTCGTAAGATAAATAAGATAATATAAAAATTGGGAATTCTTTTTTTTTTGAATGGATTTGTTGATTTTGATTTATTTCTATTTATCGTATTTTTTCAGACTAATATCTACTCTATACTCCCGGAGAATAAACTCCGGGGAACTTAATTTAAATCATTTCGAGGTATTCTTTCGAATCTTCGTTTTTTATCATCTCATTGTAAATCATATAAATACAATTTCTATTTAATATAGCTATTTGTGCAAGTATTTTACGATTAAGAAGCAACTGTCTCTTGTACAGATCGTGTATAAATTTACTATAGTTATAGTATACCCCCCTTTCGCGAATTACTGCGTTTATCCGAGTGATCCACAAACGACGAAAATCTCTCTTTTGCTTATCTCTATCCCGGTGGGCCGAAACCAAAGCTCTTATTTTCTGTTGAGCAATAGTTCGAGTAAGCCTTGAATGAGCCCCTCGAAAGCTTGATCCAAATAAACGAATTTTTTTTCTTCGTCTTCGAGCTATATATCCTCGTTTAACTCTAGTCATTGAATAAATAAAACTTTGATGAATAACTAATTTATTTTCTTTCGTTGAGTTATTCTTTTCTCCTCCTGATCTGTTAATAACAAAACGGATTTTTCCAATGTATAAAAAAAGAATTCCAATGGCTTTTGCTACTATAACCTTCCCAACCACTATTTTGTTTCGACATTTGGTCTTGAAACAAGAAAAAAAATAAAAAATGAATTGTATTAATGTATCAACAAAACAATGTATCAAAGTAAAAAAAAATATATAAATTCAAATTAGGGATAATTAAAGAAATAGTGGGTTCCTTCGTTTCTATGGTTACTTTTTAAACGGTGAGGTCCTTTCTATACACCGGAGCCCTTTACTTCATTTCCATCATTTTATTGATAACTTGTACAGTTCAAACTTTTTGGCTCTACCCATGAATTCTCCAGTAATAGGTCTTTCACAACGAGATCCACCTATACAGTAACGGTATTTAATTTGGAAGATTAGCTGGATAGCTGACCCTGTTAGTCCGTTCTTGCAAGAATGGGAGCAGAATTTTTTTGCTCTTAAAATAAGATTCCCTGCTAAATGGATAACGTTCGGTACCGATGGGAAGTTTTTTCTTATTTTAAATCCGATTTATACCAACAGAAACCATAAATTTCATACCCAATAGATGAATGGATCTTTTTCATTTTATTAATTGTAGAGAGTGATTCTCAATTATTCACCAGTACGGATCATTGATACTGGAAAAATTCTTTCCTTTCGTTTGTTTTTGTTCCAGCTCATAATCTGAACGAGTCACACATACACCCTAGTACACGTTCCTCGACGTTGAGGGCATCCCCGAAGAGCGGGGGATTTCGTGATATTTCTGATTGGCTGTCTTGTGTTTCTAATAAGTTGTTTAATAGTTGGCATGTTGAATCATATACATAATGGGCTGGTTTAGATCAATCCTAACCGAATGTATTTCTAGTTAATAGAATATTAAACCCAGACTGATAAACCTCGTAATAAGAAAAAATTATATAATGTTAAACTATTTTTATTCGTCTTATTCGACCGCTACAAGATCAACAATTCCATGAGCTTGGGCTTCTGTTGCTGACATAAAAACATCCCTTTCCAGATCCTCGGATATAACCCATAAAGGTTTGCCCGTTCGTTGTACATAAACCCTTGTGAGGGTTTCGCGCAATTTTAATAGTTCTTCCGCTTCCAGGAGAAATTCTCCCGTTTGGGCTTCATAAAACGAGCTTGCGGGTTGATGAATCATTACCCTGATGATATACCATAAAAAAATTTCTTCTATCTCGGACAATTAGGCGAAGAGAAGAAATACGGAATAACAATAAAATATAGAATTGAACAACCGTACGTGCATCTTTTTCGCATTGCATACGGCTCGACAATGGAATTTACTTTTATTTTACCGTTGAAGAAATCGATAGAATCGATCAGATCCAGATCAGTAAATTATCCAATTACCACCCTTCTTTTCGTAGGAACTCAAAAATACTATGATGGCTCCGTTGCTTTCTATATTTATTTTATCTGTAATTCAGCAATCCCAAAGTTTCTTTTTGATCCGAAAAAGAAAGCAATTTTTTTGTACTCTATTCAAAAGTCTTTTTCTATGAAAAAAAGTTTGTGACGCTGAAATGGACTCCTGATAGAAAATCGGGAATACTCTTCATTTCATACTACTCTTTCGATACATAATCAAATGTTTTGAAACTCAAATAGAAAAACGGGTCTCGTATCGAATTCAAAGTGCCATGCTATTATTACTTAATATTAATATTTCATATGGTGAAGGCATAGTCTTCTTTTTTCACTCAAACTAAAAACTCATTGGCGCCAAGCGTGAGGGAATGCTAAACGTTTGGTAATTTCTCCTCCGACCAGTATAAAAGATCCCATTGAAGCCGCTAATCCCATGCATATTGTATGTACATCTGGTCGCACAAATTGCATGGTATCATAAATAGCTATTCCGGGTATTACCCACCCGCCTGGAGAATTTATAAACAAATACAAATCCTTGGTATCATCCTCGATACTGAGATATACCATAAGACCAATAAGTTGATTTGAGATCTCGCTATCGACTTCTTGACCTAAAAAAAGTAATCGTTCTCGATAAAGTCGGTTGATTAGGGTAAAATGATATCCCTTAGGAACCGTACATGCACCTTTTGATGCATACGGTTCAAACAAAATTGTGAAAAAAATCAATGTGTAGATTCTATAATAAAAAAAAAACAAAATAGAATTGACTCATTTTATCGAACTTACTTTTCTTTGATGTATCATATCATCGAAATCCAATACAAATCACGATGGTATTTTCTTGTTTTTGAATGGGTCGCCTTAATTTTTTTAGGTTTATGCTCTACTCCGGGTAAAGATCTGTCCGATTTCTATTTGCCCGTATAGGACAAATGTTTCCAATACCACTTGTTTTTTGCTTAGAATTTATCGTTTTTTATTTATTTCATATCTTTTCTTTCATCAGTTTCAATAGTTAACCTATTCATTTCTTTATTCGAGTTATTAAGATTGAGATCGCTTTTTTTCTATTTATTTTTAATTTCAAATCGAAACAATTCAAAGTTTAAAGTAAATAAACTAGATAATACAAGTAATAATCTGCAATATATTACCAATTGCGATTAGGCTTTTTATAAGCGGAGCCTGGATACTTTATTTTGTTGGTCCAACCGAGCCAACCATAAAAAATTAGAACTGATAATATTAATCTAAATCCCCCTAAAACTAAAAAATAGATTTAATTGCATTTCACGCTCCAAATTTTGGATGATTCAATCAATCTTTCTTGGGCGAAAGGGAGGATATCTCAATCGGAAAAGAGAATGGGGAAATCCCATATGACCCAATATATCTGACAAGTCGCACTATACGTCAACCCAAGATGCATCTTCCTCTCCAGGACTTCGAAAGGGAACTTTTGGAACACCAATAGGCATTAAATGAAAAAAAAATGAATTACTCTATTTCACTTTGATGTGGAAACGTAATAATTTTTGTCTTTATAATATCAAACTTTATTCTATTTTATTTTCTGCATAAATTAGAAAGGTTTAGTTTTCAAAGACAAAATAAAGGAAAATTCTTACCAATATAATCTTCCAATAATAAAGGAGTATGAAAGCATTTCCTAGTAGATAATGGTATAAACTCCCCATTGCGTATTGCTACTTATCGAGTATAGAATATATTTGTTTATCTTTGTTCCTACAAACAAAATTGTTCCATTATTACTATTACCAACAGAATAGAACAAGCAGTAACCCCTATTCCAAGGTAATCCATTGAACAAAAGGAAGGGGTCCATTGCATAGTAATAGTCTTTTCCAATGCAATAAAGTAACATAGTGTTATTTTTTTTTGATAAAGGGGTATTTCCATGGGTTTACCTTGGTATCGTGTTCATACCGTTGTATTGAATGATCCCGGCCGGTTGATTTCTGTCCATATCATGCATACAGCTTTGGTTGCTGGTTGGGCTGGTTCAATGGCTCTATATGAATTAGCAGTTTTTGATCCCTCTGACCCCGTTCTTGATCCAATGTGGAGACAGGGTATGTTCGTTATACCTTTCATGACTCGTTTAGGAATAACCAATTCATGGGGCGGTTGGAGTATTACAGGAGGAACTGTAAAAGATCCCGGCATTTGGAGTTACGAAGGTGTGGCCGGAGCGCATATTATGTTTTCTGGCTTGTGCTTTTTGGCAGCTATTTGGCATTGGGTGTATTGGGATCTAGAAATATTTTCTGATGAACGTACAGGAAAGCCTTCGTTAGATTTGCCTAAGATTTTTGGCATTCATTTATTTCTTTCCGGGTTGGCGTGTTTTGGTTTTGGTGCATTTCATGTAACAGGCTTGTACGGTCCCGGAATATGGGTGTCCGATCCTTATGGACTGACTGGAAAAGTACAACCTGTAAGTCCAGCATGGGGTGTGGAAGGTTTTGATCCTTTTGTTCCAGGAGGGATAGCCTCTCATCATATTGCAGCAGGAACATTAGGCATATTAGCTGGTCTATTCCATCTTAGTGTCCGTCCGCCTCAACGTCTATATAAAGGATTACGTATGGGCAATATTGAAACGGTTCTGTCTAGTAGTATCGCTGCTGTCTTTTTTGCAGCTTTTGTTGTTGCCGGAACTATGTGGTATGGTTCAGCAACTACTCCGATCGAATTATTTGGCCCCACCCGGTATCAATGGGATCAGGGATACTTTCAGCAAGAAATATACCGACGAGTAACTACTGGGCTAGCCGAAAATCAAAGTTTATCAGAAGTTTGGTCGAAAATTCCCGAGAAATTGGCCTTTTATGATTACATTGGGAATAATCCGGCGAAAGGAGGATTATTTAGAGCGGGCTCAATGGACAACGGCGACGGAATAGCTGTTGGATGGTTAGGACACCCTATTTTTAGAGATAAAGAAGGACATGAACTCTTTGTACGTCGTATGCCTACTTTTTTTGAAACCTTTCCGGTCGTTTTGATAGATGGGGACGGAATTGTTAGAGCTGATGTTCCTTTTAGAAGAGCAGAATCTAAGTATAGCGTTGAACAAGTAGGTGTAACTGTTGAGTTTTACGGTGGTGAACTCAACGGAGTCAGTTATAGCGATCCTGCTGCTGTGAAAAAATATGCTAGACGTGCTCAATTGGGTGAAATTTTCGAATTAGACCGTGCTACTTTGAAATCAGATGGTGTTTTTCGTAGTAGTCCGAGGGGTTGGTTTACTTTTGGACATGCTTCCTTTGCACTACTCTTCTTTTTCGGACACATTTGGCATGGGTCTCGAACCTTGTTCAGAGATGTTTTTGCTGGCATTGACCCCGACTTAGATCTTCAAGTCGAATTTGGCGCATTCCAAAAGATTGGGGATCCAACTACAAGAAGACAAGGAGTTTAATCCAATATTGCTTTGTTCTTTTTTGCCTATATTTTGATTTTATTTTTACATTACATAGGATATGAGCACAATCTTGATTTGAATCACCGTCCCCTTTTTTGTTTACTCTATCATTATCGGGAAACTAATCCTAATTAAACAGGTATGGAAGCTATAATTGTAAACCACAATCGAATTTATGGAAGCCTTGGTTTATACATTTCTATTAGTCTCGACTCTAGGGATAATTTTTTTCGCTATCTTTTTTAGGGAACCCCCTAAAATTCAAACTAAAAAGATGAAATGATTTTTCATTATCTCAATTGAAGTAATGAGCCTTCCCATAGGTAAGGCTCATTACTTCGACTAGTCTCCGTGTTCCTCGAAGGGATCTCTTAGTTGTTGAGAGGGTTGCCCAAAAGCGGTATATAAAGCATACCCCGTAAAACTGACAAGTAAACCAGATATAAAGATGGCGATTAGGGTTGCTGTTTCCATTATTAGATAATTTTTATTTTTATAATTTTAAGACCACAATGGATCTATTCTAAAATAATTTATTTACAACAGAATGGTATACAAAGTCAACAAATCTCAATGAATATAATCGGATTTATGGCTACACAAACGGTTGAGGGTAGTTCTAAATTTCGTCCAAAACCTACTACCATAGGGGTTTTATTGAAACCGTTGAATTCGGAATATGGTAAAGTAGCTCCTGGATGGGGAACTACGCCTTTGATGGGAGTTGCAATGGCGTTATTTGCAGTATTCTTATCTATTATTTTGGAAATTTATAATTCTTCTGTTTTACTGGATGGAATTTCAATGACTTAAATCCACAACAAAATGAAATTGAAAAGAACCAGTATATTCTGATTTTTCAATAGAAAGTAAATTTTTAGGATTCCGATTTCTATTTTTTAACCCGCCTTTTGGTAGTTCGATCGCGGAATTTCTTTCTGTATTTCCGGAATATGAGTGTGTGACTTGTTTATAATTGATCCTATTGATAATACAGAATAATGAGTCTGTCATCTTATCTTGATAGAGATGGTTCTACTTCGTCTGATATTTCTTTTGGTATTTGAAACACGGAATAGCTAAAATAGATCAAGAAATATTTGACCTATGATTTGATTCATATTTAATATTCAAACCTCGAGATCGGATTCAAAAAAATTTCTTTTCAAAGAAAAACGAGAAGTTAGAAATTGAAAGATTTTTCTTATTTCAAACTCCTTAATTTATGCCTATTTTCTTTAACCAACAAACAAATTTTTTTGTATTATTAACCATAATACCTATCTTATTGATTGAATAAGTGATAAGCCAATGGTTCTGACTCAAAAAAATCATTGTGCTTAGCTTTGGGTTTTTTATTAAATCATCGTGGTTTTAGTACGAATCTGTGGGTTCAATCAAGTCCTAGGGTCTTAACAAGAGAAATTCCTATCAATGATAAAAAAAACAAAAAGCCACATTATAAAAAAGGAAAAATCAAAGAAAAAAGGAAAAGAGACTATTCAAGAGGCCCGTAGTAAGAATCAATAAAAAGACGAATGAGCCGACTTGATATTTTGGCATTATCACTACAAAGAAGAACTCGCATATTTAGATTCTTTTCTATATTCTGAAAAAAGAAAATAGGCGATTAATAAGTTTTAAACTTTCTATTCTATATATTTTTAAATTGAAATCAGTATTAATCATTATTTGGGTGGGTCTGCTTGAGCTGTACGAGAT